GCGATCCTCACGATCCGAGTCCGAGCTGTTGGAATCGGCAGCGGATCACGAAATCTTGGTGATCTTCTCTATAGGAGTCCGTTTGGAAATCGTCCACCCTGCGCGCACCCCCCGAGTATAGGATTCAACAGGAATCGCACAAGGTAGATTGATAGAAACCTCTGGTAAAAGACCCACAAGTACCCGTAACCCAGCAAAGAAAGTACATTACATTAGGGATTGGCGACTTACCCATTCAGTGACTTTGGCACTGGACGTTCTTAAAATGGGGTCGGGTGAATTAGAGAATAGACAGACGTCTGTTGGCATTCCAGCCTATCCGAAAGAGGATCGTACCTCTTGGTCTCTGAATAGGACGAACCCGCCTACGTGGATATCTTTGCTTCGGAACAAAGCAATTAGAATTAGGCTCGGTCAACTGGAATGTGTATTATCCATATGGGAGATCTTCCAATTGAGGAGATCCATCGACCTGAGACGAAGAGAAAGGTCTATCTATCTTCTTTAGTTATTCAATGAAACCAATGATTCGTTATTGGAGCAGATAGCAACAACCATTTCAGCGGACATGCGTATTTTCCGATGGATTGACATGGTTTCATTAGTAGAAATTGTTTGATGTAGCGAGTAATAGGCTCTTTCGACGTTCAAGAATTCTTGTTTAGGCAGTTCATATCATCCACACATAGTGATCTAAGATTTCAATTCTTCCATGTTTCAGCAGTAGCATATTGTTCCATGGAGCTAAGGCCAAAAAGATGGAAGAAACAAGTGTTTCCACGACTCTACCATCCGGCCAATTCTGTTCCACTTAATAATCCCCTTTTCATGGGCACATATCTTTACGGCTAAGGAATGGGGAATCTTTCTCCTGTTACATGAATCAAATGTTTCATTTCATCCGGGAAAAGCCATCTCTTTCTCAACAATGTCTTTGTCATTTGATCCAATAGCGTTCCGTTAGATAGGAACAGATTTGATAAATACTGATAACTCTCGGATAGAGTATTAGAACGGAAAGATCCATTAGATAATGAACTATTGGTTCTAAACCATCTCTGGCGATGAATCAACAATTCGAAGTGCTTTTCTTGCGTATTCTTGATGAACCAGCGTTTATATATAGATGTAGGAGGATTTGTTTGGGAAGCAATGAGCCCCTTTGACATCTCTTCATCTGCAAAGAATTCTCGACGTGAAAACACAGAGACAGAGGGCTGATCTTTGAATAGGGAAAAGGATGGATCCGCAGGGTCCCAAATGAATTGGCTTGTTCGAAAAAAGCCTTGTTCTTTGGAAGATCTATCTCGTGTCTGGTACTGCATGGTTCCACTCTGCAAGAACTCCGAATCATTCTCTTGAAGCTCATCCTCTTTATGATAAATGATCCATTTGCCCCGAAATGACCCAGTCCAATAGGGAAATCCCAATTCAGTGGGCCTTTCGATACAATCAAATCGCCATATTCTAGGAGCCCAAACTATGTGATTGAATAAATCCTCCTCTATCTGTTGCGGATCGAGGACCCCTTCCCCTTCTTCAAACTCCGATTCGTATTTTTCATATAGAAATCTCTGATCAACGATAGAACAAGATCCATTTTGCATCATATCTAACTGATTCCTTGGTTCGGGCCGAAGAAGTAATGTCACTCGATTATTATCAAACTGACTGCAAGATTTTTCTGTCCGTGAGGATCCCGCCAGAGCCAGAGCGCCTTCTACTTCTAATAGTAATAATAGTAATAGGCCATGAACTAGATCAGAATCGTTCTCGACGAATCCATAAGAAGTGATCCAATTTTTTTCATCGTGTCTGGATGAAGACCAAAGATCTTGAGCGACCGATCCGGCAGAACAACTCAAAAGATAAAGAAGTATCGTTAATTTCTTCATGCTCGTTCCAAGTTCGAAGTACCATTTGTACAAATAAGAATCCCCTCCCTTACATGATTTCTTCTTCATATAGATAGATATAGGATCTATGGGGCAATTACTTAGAAGTACATTTTGTGTAACAGCCCTTCCTATCTGATAGAAAAGGATCCCATGATCCTGAACCGATCTTATCTGGGATCGAAAATCCCAAGTTTTTCTATGAAGAGCTGATCTAATTGTATTAGTTTCTATAATGGATTTCTTCTGTGTAATACTAATTGATAGGGCCTCATTGATAAGTGCTACAAGATCTCGCGCATTGGAACCCATGGTTATGGACCCGAATCCGTTAGTATGGAACATCTTCTTTTCCAAGTGAAATCCTCTAGTATATGAAAGAATGAAAAAGTGCTTTCGTTGTTGTGGAAGAAGAAGCCTTCGTATCTTAATGCATGTATTGAATTTCTTTGGAGCTATTAGAGCGGGATCCACTTTTTGGGGAATATGAGTCGAAGCAATAACAAGAATCTTTCCAGTGGAACATCTTTCACAATCCCTGGAGAGATAGTTCTCTAATAGATCGAGGGATAAGTAATTCGACTCATTCACATGCAGATCATGAA